CCTTCTATTTCTCCAAGCAAAACTCTTCGCATCGCAATGCCTATTGTGTCGGCTTGACCTTTCATAAGTGGAGACAAAATAAAGCGCCCATAATAAAGACGCTTACTGTCTGCTCTTGATTCAACACACTTCCACTGCAGTGTCCGAGTAGATACTTTTACTTTCTCTCGAACCATAATAATATTATTTGTCAGATCATTGAGTCATTTATTTCTCTTGAAATCTCTTCAATGTTTATTTCTACACCCGTCTTTTTTTAGGGGGTCTGCAACCATTGTGTGGCATAGGGGTTACATCCCGTACGAAATTTAAAAGGATACCGCTTCTACGAATAGCCCGTAATGCCGCATCTCTTCCGAGACCAGGACCCTTTATCATGACTTCTGCTCGTTGCATACCTTGATCCGCTACTGCTCGAATAGCATTTCCTGCTGCGGTTTGAGCAGCAAAAGGCGTACCTCTTCTTGTACCCCTGAATCCACAAGTGCCGGCCGAGGACCAAGAAATTACCCGACCCCGGACATCTGTAACAGTCACAATGGTGTTGTTGAAACTTGCTTGAACATGAATAACGCCCTTTGGTATTCGACGTCCACTTTTACGTGAACCAATCCGTCCCGGCCTACGTGAACCACTTCTTGGTGGAGATTTTGCCATATTTGATCATTTCATAAATATAAGTCAGAGATATATGGATATATCCATTTCATGTCAAAACCGATCTTTTATTTTGATTTGTTCATCGGTTACTTTCTAAACTTTTCGAAAGATTACCCTTGTCTTTGTTTATGTCTCGGGTTGGAACAAATTACTATAATCCGTCCCCTCCTGCGGATTAGTCGACATTTTTCACAAATTTTACGAACTGAAGCTCTTATTTTCATAATTGTTATTCCTTAAATGAATTTCGAATCTACTTATTGGAAGAAAAAAAGTTTCTTGAAATTTTTGAACCGCGATTTGTATCCCCCTGAAAGGAATGTTGAAAAATCACCGAATCACTCAAATCCTTTTGTGTAGTCTATATATTATTATTATATTCTCCAGTTGAATCATAACGACTTCCTTCAATTTTGCCTCTAGCCACCGGGAGTATATGTATAATAGTATATGTAGATGTAGAAAAACGGGTCGGATCCCTCCTGAAACATAATCTCGAATAGAATCTTATTTCGCTCTCTAAACTATCTAAAAGAACCCGGAGAATAACTTTGGTAAGTTATTCGGTCGGTAATTAAACCTTGAGGAATCCTACCGTTTTTTCTCACAACACAAAAGTAAGCTCCAAATACAATTCGGATAGAAGAATAATTACCATATATAACACAAAATTTCTCCACCGATTCTTTCTAGTCGAGCCGCTCGGTCTGTCATTATACCCCGAGAAGTCGAGAGAATTACAATCCCCATCCCATCTAAAATTCTAGGAATTCGTCGATAGTTAAAATAGATTCGTAGACCGGGTCGACTGATTCGTTTTAAATTTAAAATGGGTCTATACGGCCCTTTCCTATTCCTTCGATGTCGTAGGGTTAAAACCAAAAACTCTTTTTTGTTTTCCACGAGTTTCCTTGCGTTTTCGATAAAACCCTCTCGCAAAAGTATTTTAACAACGTTTTCGGTGATGTTAGTAGATGCTATTCGAACCGTTCCCTTTCTATTCATATCAGCATTTCGTATAGAAGTTATTATGTCAGCAATAGTGTCCTTGCCCATGATAAACTGAAATTTTTGTTGCTTCCGAATTTTTATATAATCAACATGTTCTTTTTTTTATGAAAATTATTAAAAGTATATGCGTGAGACATACTCTACTAAATTTTGATTTATCTATTTTATTTTCATACTATCACTATATCGTGGTCCCCTCTTATAATACTTCAGGTGCTAATGAAACTATTTTAGTAAAATTCAACTGTCTCAATTCCCGGGCGATCGCACCAAAAACTCGAGTTCCCTTTGGATTTCCTTCTTGATCAATGACAACTGCAGCATTGTCATCGTACCGTATTATCATACCGTTATCACGTCTGAGTTCTTTACAAGTACGTACAATTACAGCTCTGATCACTTCTGATCTTTCTAGAGGCGTATTGGGTACTGCTTCCTTGATCACAGCAACAATAACGTCACCAATATGAGCATATCTACGATTACTGGCTCCTATGATTCGAATACACATCAATTCTCGGGCACCACTATTGTCTGCTACATTCAAATGGGTTTGAGGTTGAATCATATCGTTTTTTGAGTCCGTTTTTTAATGTTAAATTTGTTTAATTTAAAGTAAAGCACTGAAAGGACGAAGTAAAAAAAAAAAAAAGAAAAAAAAAAAGGGGAAGACCTGCATTTTTTTATACCCAAGATTTATTTTATTTCCTTTGGTTCGACATTCCTATCCCGAAATAATGAATTGAGTTCTTATAGGCATTTTGGACGCCGCTATTGAAATAGCCTTTCGAGCTATATTTTCAGCTACTCCACTCATTTCATAAAGTATTCTACCCGGTTTAACAACGGCTACCCAATATTCGGGGGATCCTTTACCGGACCCCATACGGGTTTCCGTGGGTCTTAGTGTAACTGGTTTGTCTGGAAAGATACGTACCCATATTTTTCCACCGCGCCGTACATTTCGTGTCATTGCTCGGCGCCCCGCTTCGATTTGTCTAGATGTGATCCAAGCGGGTTCAAGTGCTTGAAGAGCATATCTGCCGAAACAAATATGATTACCTCGATAAGATATCCCTTTCATTCTTCCTCTATGTTGTTTACGGAATCTTGTTCTTTTGGGGTTATAATTGATGGTTCTTTCTCAATGCCATCTCTACTACAGAACTGGACATGAGAGTTTCTTCTCATCCAGCTCCTCGCGAATGAAAGGACTAAAAAAGATTTTATCAAGATATAGGGGGATTTAATCAATAATATACTGAAGCTTAGGATTTTTTGAAAGTTCATCTACTTAATCTATTCTAAATTTGTATATCATGTTTAGATATAGAATTGAGACATTTATGTTCTATTTATAAATAATCTCAATGTCTTTTTTTTTATCGTTATAACAAATCTTTATTTTGTTTTGTCCTTTACCATATCGGATCGATTAAAATGAATCAATCCAATAAACAAAAATAAATAAACCTTTCGCGGGCGAATATTTACTCTTTCAATATCTATTTCAGTTGTAGGGTTAGTTCATGACCTCTACGAATAAAAGAATAGTTTCGTTCCTGGGTTCGTTTCGCCATCCCACCCAATAAATCATTAAGATTCATTTCCAATAGAATCTTGTTTATTCACGGGTTCCGTCGTTCCCATTGCTTCTCGATTAATGGTTAGGTCTGAATTCTCCAACGGAGCCCTTAATGAAATTTTTTCTTAAGTCAATTTTCTCAGTTTTTATTGGCTCGGGCTCGGGGCTCTTGATTTTTTTTGTTCTATGAGCGGATTCATCTAGTTAGGGATGAATCATTATTGATGCTGTATTACACTGTTTTTTATGAGATGACTTACAGACCTTACATATTGGAATCTTATATCATTGTTATTTTCTTTCTCTCTTTCTCTCATCCTTCCATTTATCCGCATGCTTTTCGATTTTCTTTCACAACTTAGAACTTCACAACCTACAATCAGATTGGGTTTTTATGTTTATGCAAATTTCAGTTGCTACAACGATATGACCACTATATTATATCTTGACTGGTTCTTTGGATTCAGATAATACGAAGCAATGAGTTGGTTATTAGTGCTATAGTTATTAGTTCATACTACAAGACGGTCCATTTTTTGGAATCCTAGCCCTAAAAAAAACCAACCAGTCGCACACTAAGCATAGCAATTATATAAAAAAAATCAATCGAATTTTTATTCAACCCTATAGAATTGCGGAATTTCGCATTTTTGTTTTGATTGAAGATAAAAAGAGCTCGTTCTTTGTTTGGTTTATTTCCATTAATGGGGAGGCTCTAAAGACACGTAAACTCTTATTTTTTTTCGTCTACAAATATCCAAATTTTGATTCCCAGTACCCCGTATATAGTTCGAACCGTATAGGAACAATAATCAATTTTAGCTCCAATGGTTTGTAGAGGAACTCTACCTTCTCTGATCCATTCGGCGCGCGCAATTTCTTTTCCGTCAAGACGCCCTGCAATTTGTACTTGAATTCCTTTTGTATCGGCCTGTTCCGTTAATTCAATAGCTTTTTTCATTGCTTTGCGAAAAGAAACTCGATTTTTTAATTGGCCGGCTATAAATTCGGCAATAATATTGGGGTGTCCATAAGGATTTGCAATTCTTGTAATAGCAATGTTTATTTTTCGATTCACACAATTAAGTTCTTTTTGTACATTCATCTGTAATTCTTCAATTCTTCGCGGTCTATTTTCTAGTAATAATTTTGGGAACCCTATATAGATTATAACTTGAATTAGATCAATTCTTTTTTTAATCTCTATCCGTACAATTCCCTCAACACCGGAAGATATTCTCATATTTTTTTTTACATAATTCTTAATAAAGTTTCGTATTTTTTGATCTTCTTGTAGACCCTCGCAATAGTTTTTTGGTTTTGCAAACCAAAGAGAATGATGACTTTGTGTTGTACCAAGTCGGAAACCAAGTGGATTTATTTTTTGTCCCATAATCCCCCATTCCTATATGTATCATGACATGTCATAGTTTTGTTCTTTTTTTTTATTTATTAATCTAGTGTTTTTTGAGCACTCGAGATCGAAATAGTCTTCGCTATATTCATATTCAGCTAAGGATATATCTTTTAAAACAATAGTTATATGACAAGTGGGTTTTTTGATCCCGCCCTCGAGCTCGAGGTTTTAATCTTTTCGCAGTAGGACCCTCGTTTACTTCGGCTTTAATTTTCTATAAATTTAATTTTCTATAAATATATTAATTTTAATAATTAATAGTTGAAACCCAGATTGTGAATACCATTTGCTGCTGCAGAATAAACCCATTTTAAAATGGGATAACAT